AATAGGATGAATTGCAAAAATTCTTTATCATGAACTATGTAGCGTGCACATCAACATCCATTATATGGTCGCGAAAAAAAAAATCGAAAAAAACAAAGAAATTCGCTCGATTCTCTATTGTGTAATCCATCTAAGAGAAATTTGGACTATTCCTACTCCACCCCTGAACTCCCTTAGCCTAGACTTTTAGGTCTTTCAACCAACTAATTTAACCATACATATACAGCGAATATACCTAAAAAACACATCTATTCTTTAATCATCTAGGAAAAGTATATCTACAGATACCTAAATAGATAAAATCTATATGTATGATAATCTAGAGCACAAATTTGTATGAGTATCTATTCCCCGTATTCATTTAAATGAATACGGGGAATAGATACTCATACAAATGAATCATGTGCCAGGAACCAGATTTGAACTGGTGACACGAGGATTTTCAGTCCTCTGCTCTACCAGCTGAGCTATCCCGACCATTCTTGTGACCTATAAACCTCATTTCTATTTTAAAAGATTACTGGAGTATATGTCAATGAATTTTTGTCAACTAAGTAAAAAAAAAGACAAAAAATAAAAATTTGTAACTTAGTTTAAGTAATAGTAATTTTTTTATATTGTTAATCACGCATATGAGAATTCCTTGCTCAAAAATAAGATATTTGTACGTTTATCATGAAAAAATTATACGTGTTTCACATATATATTCCAAAACTTGTGACTTATAATTATGATAAGACAATTTGGAAAAGAAAAATTCCAATTAAGTTGTCAACGAATAAACTGAATAAAACACATAAATAACAACTTAACTAACTTAGAGAGAGGATATAGGAAAAGTAATTAGAAAGTTAAACAGACCATTTGGGGATAGAGGGACTTGAACCCTCACGATTTCTAAAGTCGACGGATTTTCTTCTTACTATAAATTTCATTGTTGTCGGTATTGACATGTAGAATAGGACTCTATCTTTATTCTCGCCTGATTGATCAGTTCTTCAAAGGATCTATCAGATTATGATGGAATGATTCCTTTCCTAATGCAAAAAGGGAAAGTAGTCAATTCCATGTTTTAGAACAGCTTCCATTGAGTCTCTGCACCTATCCCTTTTTTTATCGCTTTCTGAACTTTTCTTTGTTTTCGGAAAACGGGATTTGGCTCAGGATTGCCCATTGTGAATTCCAGGGTTTCTCTGAATTTGAAAGTTCTCACTTGGTAAGTTTCCCTACCAAGACTCAATCCAATTAAGTCCGTAGCGTCTACCAATTTCACCATATCCCCCTCTTTTTTTTTAATCTCCTTATAATGCTTTTTTTTTTTCTATTATGAGAATTATGCGGGAACTTTTGAATTCATTAAATACAGATTCTTATATTGAAAAATCTTTTGTCCTATTTTTTTTTTATTGATTTTCTTTCATCTATACTCAATACCATTATTTGGTTAAATCAGAAATGATTCTATTATCTATATATTCACAATTCAATATACACAGATATATACAACATATCTATTTATATTGTATACCCATACCTATATTCTTTTTTAATGCAATTTGAAATACTCGAATGGTCGATTCTTTTTTTTTTAACAATCCATTTATTTATTTTATATAGAATTGATATAACTAAAACGAATTTAATGGATATAAAAAACCATTCTTTTAATGTAGAATTAGACATTCATTTAGAAATTGAGCAATATGAAAATGAAATTCCGAATTATTTACTAAAACGAATATGGAGTTTAAATAATTAATCCAATATCTTATAATTCTAATATATAAATCCATAGATTATAAATCGAAATATTGGAATTTCATATTTAATAGATAACGATATTGTAAGTAATATAACAATATTGTAAGTAATATCAATTACTGTTTACTTTAATCTAATTATTACACCATTCTACTAAAAAATTCGAATATTTTCGTTCGAATGCTAAATACTATTACTAAATAGTAGTATTAATACTAAAGACTATTTTTTTATTTATATTTATTTTTTTATTTATATTTATAGTAGATATATATTTCTATAAATATAAGATATTCTATATTTTTTCTATGTTCGTATTAATTTGAATTATGTTATAAATAACTAACAATTAATAACAAAGATCCGAGCAGTTTATTAAATTCCAATGCATACACAATTTCGGTTATGTTAGCCCGCTTAGCTCAGAGGTTAGAGCATCGCATTTGTAATGCGATGGTCATCGGTTCGAATCCGATAGTGGGCTTTTCTTAATTTGTTTTTGATTTTTTACATAATTTTTTTACATAATTGATAATATCTTATTTAGAATAAAGAAAAAAATTGGGAGAGTTCTATTTCTATGGAACAAATCAAGAAAAGAACCTACTTTTTTTTATATACAATATATAGAATATAGTTCGGATATTGATCTAATTAGTCGAATTCTTCTTTGTAGTATAATACTTCGGCAGATTTCATTGCATTTATTTAATTTTTTATTTAGTTTAGTTTTAATTTG